TTTATATTTTTTTTTACTAAGGCGGAATGCCCGCCAAGTTCAGATAAGGGAATGCTTTCCCCAACCATTAAAGGAAAGGCTCGACGAAGGGAGGGGGAAGGAAAACGCTTTCGGAGATAGAGATTTTATTTGTTTTTCATCGAAAACGAAGAAGGCCGAGGATGGCCTACGGTGCGTATTATCTGAGGGGAACACGCTTTTTCGACCGCGGTAGTATGATTGCCGGGCCCTCTCCTCGTTCCGCCCGCTGGCCTATTGGGATAGCAGCCTTCGGGCTTTGCCTGCCCTTAAAAAAAAAATTCCGGCTCGGCCCGGGAAAGCGCTGGCAACAACAGAAAGGAAGGGGTCCATGTAGCTGCTGCGCCCGCCCCCTTCTTAGTCAATGGGGCAGCAGGTTCGGCATCTACTAGAAAAGAGAGAATCCGCTTCAGATAACCACTCCTCTGCTAGGCAGCGTGTCGAATGGCCGAGAGCGGACCTTTTTGGATATATAATCCAAGTCGAGAGTGGAGTTACGGGAACAGCCGTCTGATGGAAAACGACTTTCACGTTCGGTTCAGAGAGCACTTTTTTCGTTGAGAATTCCTCGTTCCCTTTCGTGTAAATTCCCCTGCAACGAATTAAAAACTTGCGGGGCCCTCCTATCTATTTATTCCCTCTCTCGAGCCCCGAAGAAAACCCCCTCCCCTTCGGACTCCACATCTCTTTTGACTCTATATATGTGGGCACCTGATATCTATGAGGGTTCACCCACCCCGGTTACAGCATTCCTTTCTATTGCGCCTAAAATTTCTATTTCTGCAAATATTTCACGTGTTTCTATTTATGGTTCCTATGGAGCTACATTGCAACAAATCTTCTTTTTCTGCAGCATTGCTTCTATGATCTTAGGAGCACTGGCCGCCATGGCCCAAACGAAAGTAAAAAGACCTCTAGCTCATAGTTCAATTGGACATGTAGGTTATATTCGTACAGGTTTATCATGTGGAACCATAGAAGGAATTCAATCACTACTAATTGGTATCTTTATTTATGCATTAATGACGATAGATGCATTCGCCATAGTTTTAGCATTACGGCAAACCCGTGTCAAATATATAGCGGATTTGGGCGCTCTAGCCAAAACGAATCCTATTTCGGCTATTACCTTCTCTATTACTATGTTCTCATACGCAGGAATACCCCCGTTAGCCGGCTTTTGTAGCAAATTCTATTTGTTCTTCGCCGCTTTGGGTTGTGGGGCTTACTTCCTAGCCCCAGTGGGAGTAGTGACTAGCGTTATAGGTCGTTGGGCGGCCGGAAGGTTGCCACGAGTAAGTCAGTTTGGGGGACCGAAGGCAGTTCTCCGTGCACCGGACACGTAGCTTATCGAATCCAGTTGCGACACGGATGGGAATGCATGCTACGAAAGATAGAGTCGAGTCTGATACATCAGCCGTCTACTCAATATCCTTGTATGAGTCCACAATCACTACACGAGATGAACCTTGGTTTGGTGAATTGAAGTTGACCTTAGGTGTAATAGGGACTCCCAGTTACTGTGCGCGATCGTATACTGAGGTGCTCCCCGCCGGTTGTTGGAACGACGCGAGCCGGGCCGGGCCTCGATTCAGAAAGATGAAGGGCCAAAAGGTACAGTATAAATGGGGGGTTACAAATTCTCCATCTCATTGGGGGCGGAAAACGAATAGACATCTCGATGTGATACAGCCTTTTCTATTTTAGTTGGTAAAGAACGGCGAAGTCCATCCGAACCGTCCAATGAAGAATAAAGAGGAGAGCAAAGCGCCAATGGCACGCGAAGCGCATGCGGAACGGGCACGGAGAAAAAAAAGTGTGGAGGAGAAGCAGCCCGAGCTCATTCCCTTCGCTTCCTGGGCCCAAAGCAGTGCAGTCTTTCCTGGCCAAATCAAGGATTTGGGGCTTCTTGCTACGCTACTTAACTATATAAAAAAATAAATTTTTTGTTTTAGTAATATATATGAATAGAAAGATAGATCCATCCATCTATCCTATCTGATTTCGATTTTGATATCTAAAAAAGAATCGATTTCATTCAACGTTTGATTCAAAGAACTGCGCTTAGCCCCCCCGCTCATGAAACGGCTCTGCTGCAATGGATGGCAGAGGGTCCGTAGTACCCAAAGCGCTGGAGTGATCCAGTAGCCGGGAAGGGGCCTAGAAGTGCCTACTACTATACCACACTACACTTGGCTCTACACATTTACAGAGCTAACCCCTGCCCAGTCCCTGGCAGAGCTAAGGGGGCTTCAATCCTTATTCCTTATCCCCATCTTCGCCCAGGCTAGCGGGGCCTTACTTATTCAGGGGGGAGAGTAGAGCCTCGAGAAGCACTGTTGAGAGGAAGAACCTTGGCTCCTTTTCATTCTCTACAGGGTTCCAACCCTTTCTTCAACATAGGTGACAACGAGCGGGGCAGAGATGGAAGAGATCGAACACGGGAATAAGAAGCAAGCTCGCTGTCCTTTTTTTGATAGAGGGGGATGGAGAAAGTGGACAAAACAGACTCGCATTTCCCAGTCGGGTTCCTTTTTCGTCTCGCATTTGTCATAGAACAAATACGGAAAAAGAATCATATTGAAAACGTTCCTAACCCACCAACCCCTTCCTTCGTAGAGCCGTGCATTGTAAGTGATCCGAACCCGCCCGGAGCGAGCCTCCCATAGAGGCAAGTGAAGTTAGTGAGCCGTATGATGGGCAACTATCTCCTGCGGTTCGGAGAGGACTCAGCTGTTAGTTAGAACCCCCTTGGTTTCGGGGTGGACCCTTTCACTCTATTTTATTATATACGCTTAGCGAAAAGAATGTTTTTTGATACGCCTAGGACATGGATTCTATATGAACCAATGGATCGTGACAAGTCGTTACTACTAGCAATGACTTCCTCTTTCATTACTTCATCCTTTCCATATCCCTCTCCCTTGTTCTCAGTTACTCATCAAATGGCACTCAGTTCATATCTTTAAGTTCGATCATTGACAAGGTTCAAAGAAAGGGTGGCCATTGAAAAATAATCGATTCCAAACCCCAATGCATCGCCTGAAATTGCTAGTGTAATATAGTATTCGACAACATAACTTCTTCAAATCTACGTTTACGGCTACGTTTTTTCAGACGGAGGGCCGCCCTACTTATGAAATACGTACTTCAGTCCACTGCTAGAAATATCAAATATCGAAGTTAGTTGGTGGAAACGCCGGGAGAGGATCTGGATCCAAATCCACCATGAGGGCGGTTCTCTTCTTTCTTCTGGATGTTTTTTGGTTTCAGCACCTATTAAAAAACACGGGAAAATAAACTTTTTTTACGTAAGGATTCTTTGTTCATTTTCTTGATCTCCACACTTACTGGAACCCCTATTCCTATAAAAAATCCCGGGAAAACAAGCTTTTTTCAAGGTTTTTTTGGTCGTCGTAAAGGGAATTGAGGATTTCATCCATTTTTACCGGGAAAACGGAATTATTTGAAGAAGTTTCTGTCTCCCCTTAAAAACCCCATTCTTCTCCTTTTTAGGTTGCTTCAGAAGCTCAAAATATGTACTGATATCCGGCGTGAAGAGCTATTTCGGGTACACAATTGGGTTGTAAACTCCATTTTTTTTTCGTGCTTAAACGAGCTCTCAGTCCGTTTTCGGAGATGAGGAGAAAGCCTTTTTTCGTCTTGAGATTCTAATCGATGAGTAGAAATGGTTCTAAATAGTACGAATACTACCATACACATAGAATACAGGCGGTACGAAGTACACCTCTCGGTCCGTAGAGTAACTGTAGCTGCTTCAACCACCTTAGAGTCCACCTACGTGGGAGACAGAAGGATTCTACAAACAAGGGTTTACAAACGGGAAGGCAACGAAAGCCTTTTCGCGATTCGCCGACAATGATAGAGTTTAAGGGGGCATGGACCTTATAAGTCCTGGTCTTTAAGCTTTAATGGGCCCTCAGGGAGAGAAGGGTGCGCGTAGATCAGAGTAAGCTAAGTTCCGGTAAGCAACCCCTTTTTAGAGCTAAAGAGTTAAGGCATTAGGCTTATACTTAGGATCGTGAGAACCAGTCATAGTCTTTATTATTTGTTTGTGCGTTCATCTCTCCATCTAAGAAATGGTCTCTTCCACGAAAGTGCTTGAAGGAGAAATAAAGATAAGCTCTCCGTAGGGTCCCCCGGGATATGGGACGCGTGTCTAGTTCTCATTGGAAAGGAATCAGCTGAATATTTCTTCTGTCTCCCGCCTGACACAGTTTGACACGCGGTGATACCTGATTGGCTCCAAATCTATAGTTGTAGAAATAATAGCATTCAAACAAGCACGCGGGAAAAAGCAAGCGTCTGATCAGATCCATCTGCGAGGTAGGCCAAACATCTTTTTCCTAAGCGAGGACGGAGCTGGCGAGTGACGATTGCCCTATCTCTTAAAGGGGGTTTGGAACCCGGGGGTACTCTCTGACAGAATTGACGCTTCGCGTGGGCGCTCTATTATTGCCTCCTATTCCTGAGGGGGTGATCGGGGTTGCGTGGCGATACCCGCGAAAAAAAAGGACTATTCGCTCTTTGGGGAGGGCCTTTCGTACTCAAGGGAGAATTATTGAGCGCACTAAAATCTAGTGGATGGGTTCAATATTCATGAAAAGCCAGGTTTGAAATGATCCATGTTACGGAACCAAGACAACCTATCTTACTAATAAAAAAAGGGTTAAGGGCCTCCAACGCCTATAAATAGAAGCTTCTTTCGGTCTCTCTTTGGCAAAGGGAACTTAGAAGTCGGCAAGAAAGAGCTTTGAGTAGCCATGGATATCGCTAGCAGACTTGCGATAATTGAGCAACAAATACGTCAGGTGGAAAACCAGAAGCTCCAACGGGAGCAAACGCTGGGTGCGTTCTGGGAACATCTGCCTGCTATCGATCCAATTATCATACGAGATCGTATGCTTTTTCTCCAGAACGAAATACGCACTCTCGAAAACAGGAAGAGGGCGCTGCTCCAA